GGGGGAGCTTGCCAGGATGGCTTGGTAAGCAAGCAAGCAGTTATGCAGGCGCCAACTCCCAGTTCTTTCTCTTCTTTCTTTTTTCTCATCAAAAGAAGATTGCTGGAAGAATAGAGATCCGGTCTTTCGTTCGCAACAAGGTAGCCATAGGGAGAACCTGTGGCTGGATTGAATCCTATGCCCTCAAGTTCTTCAAGTCCGGATTCATGGATAAGCCTTCAGCTAAGAGAAGGAGAAATGCTATAAGTCAAAGTCAACTTCGTTCACCACTACGTTCTTTCAGAACCGCTCCGTGGGCTTCCCTGAAATAAGATGTGGAATAGCGCTAGCTAACAAGTAAACGAGTGAATCTTGCGTAAGTGAACGGAATGCTGTTGGCATGTTCGAGCTAAGCAAGTAAACTACTTCTCTTCGTTGCGTAGGCGAAGTGAGTTGGCTGTTTCGAGCTAGGGCTAAGCGAGCCAGAAGTGATCCAAGCTGGAAGTGAGCCGGAGTTCGTAGGCTAAGTGAACGGGGAGCAACGGCTGATCGAAAAGCGAAGATAGGCGCAGTGATCTACAAGAGTGGTAGAGGTTATTGAGCTGGTGGCCGGCCCCCGACCAAAAAAGACTATTTCGATTGTTTTTACAATTCGATGACATATTTCCCCCAGAAAGTATACAGCAAATTCTTTCTGTGAAAACGGGGAAAATGAAACGTATGGCAGAATTAGATCCTGATCCTTTTTTGGACCGAGCAAAGCAAAGAGACTGAAAGTAGATAGGAGTACAAGGGCATTTCAAACGAAAGGTGCATTTCCTCAGTTGATAGAAGAAAGAGTGCAGCCCAGCGCTACGGCTTAGTTAGGGGGCTAAGAGTCATGGCTGACTTATAAGGAGAGTCTACGGTAAGCAAGAGAGTCCACGGCACCTAAGCTATTCACATATTAGGATTGGTTAGTAGTCTTTGATTATGAGACTAGGGGGAAAGTGAGACCATAGCCCTAAGCTCTTCTTTAATAGCTTATAGTGCACTGGGAAAGAGAATGAAAGATTGATCTCCTATTGTAAGCAAGACCCTAATCTAAAGCCAGAATCAAAGGCAATGCCACGGGGAAGTGAAAGGTGGCATGAAAGTAGAATCAGATTCTCCGAAGCAGACTGGCTTGAATTCATGTCATGCTTGAAGACTGCTTGAAAGCTAATCCTGCCTTCCTTCTTGCTTGACTGACTTTCAAAAAAAGCAATTCCACCGGGGAAGGATCCACGAAAGCCCTCGCTTGCTACCGCTTTACCTTGCCTTCCAATCGTACTTCTAGCGAGGAAGGCCTTCTAGCAAGGAAGTTGCAGCTTTCCGCTTGCCTTTCTCCTCTTTCAATCTAGTCTTCTTTCTCCTCGTTCTTGGGACTTGCTTTAAGACTGTGTTATTAATCCTCTATTCCCTCTGTTTGGATCCCACCTTGTTCGAATCCTCATCCATTCTCCTTGTGTTGAGGTCGTCTTTCGAGCGCTTCCGGTTCGCGATTCCCTTGTTAATGAATCTTTCCTGCCCTTGTTATCAATCAAACCTTTTCACCTTCTAAACTGATTTACCTTCCCAGTCCACTTCCTCTCCTAATATGAGATCAGAATCGAAGATTGCTGCTAGTCTGATTTCATTTCTATCGACCTCTTTCTTCTTTCTATAATACAACTGATCGGTAAGGTAAGCTGCCCAAACTGATCGGCAAGAGAGCGCCACCCATCCCCCTCACCACGCTGCTTCCACCCGCAGACACATACTTTGGGGTCGAAGACTCCATAGTGTCTTTAACCTACTGGATTTATGGGAGAAACCTCCATAGTGAAGCGCGCCTTTGAGGCTAAAAAGACCCTTGCCTATACATGTAAGCTTAGCGGGTAAAAGAGACCCGCTAGACAGCACTTTCCTTACCGTAAGGTAACTCGCTGCAATCCATTTCCAAAGTCTTCATATGCTCTTCAGATAGCTCCATCGAACTGCGATAGCTGCTAGTCTACCTATTCGTATTGGAACTATCCTACCTCCTATTTCTAAACCCAGAACTCAGATATTTGATTCTTGGCTGACTGATCTACTAAAGGTAAGTAACTTGATTAACCCGCTTCAAAGCAATATGCGGCTTCTACGCTATCAATAAAATACTAATCCGTTCAACAATTACGACCCCTACCTTTTCTCTAATAATATTCATCAGGGTAGCACACGCACACCGTATTACAATTAGGGTATAAAAAGACCATCCAGCCCTCATCACAGAGAATAGGCTCATCACCAGGTCCAATAGACGTGAGCTGTCCTGCCAGACAGAGTTCTTCCAAGAGTGTATACCCAGCATTATAGTCGAAGAGAACTTTATCATTCTCTCTAGTTGAAAGAAAAACATCATTATTGAATCGGTAAAATGCTACCCCCGGAAAACGTCCGACAAATACAGCCGTCCCGAACAGAGGAAAAACCCTCCGACATCAATTTCGAAGTGAATTTATCCAGTTGAGGCATC